ATAATAATGAGAAAGATTTCTACATATACGCACAAATCGGTCAAGAATATGCGAATTCAATGAATCAGCCCAGGTCGATTTACTAAGGGGATATCCTACTGCATTACAAAATGTCATTTTTGACAATGATCCAATCAAAGCAATAATTGGTACTATTGTATCGAGTTTCTTCATAGTATTATCTATTAGAAACGAAGTTTGTAGCATTTGACTTCGTACCACTGAAGGATTTCGTTGGACACTGGAAAAATAAGCCACAAAGTCCAGAAAATGCTTAGATAATGGGTTTCTATAAATCTGTTCGGGTTGAAACCACACATAAAAATGACATTGACATAAATTAATAAAGTAATATTTCCATTTTTTTATCAGAAGAGGCGTACCCTTTGAAGCAAAAATGCATTTTCCTTGATATCTAACATAATGCATGTTAGGATCCTTGAACAACTGTAGGGTAGTTTGAAAATCATTAGCAAAAACTTCAGTAAAATTATCCACTTTTACATAAAAATATATTCGTTCAATAAGAACTTGAAAAAATGTTGATCGTAAATGAAAGGATTGGATACGAAAAAAAAAGAAAATGGATTCGTATTCATATACATAGGAATTATATAAAAATACAAATAATCTTAAATTTCCAACAAAGGAAAAAGTTTTTTCCTTTGTTGGAAAAAGGGGACTGTTCCAACTCCAATACTCATGAAGAAAGAGTCTTAATAAATGCAAAAAAGAAGGATCCTTCATCCAGTAGCGAATTGTTTGAACTAATTTTTCTAGATGAATGGGATAAGGTATTAAACCATCTGACACATAATTTAAATGTGGAAATTTATCCTCGCAAAAGGGAAATATTGAATGAATTGATCGTAAATTATGAAATTTGACTATTTCTGAATTTTCTAAAGAAGGTTCGAATCGTAGGGAAAATGGAATTTCTACAATAATTGCAAACCCCCCCGATATTATTTGATAATACAACTTAGTGTTGGATCTAAAAAATCGATTTTTGTTAGACTCATTAGCAGAAATAATCAAATGATTCTGTTGATACATTCGAATAATTAACCGTTTTACAATTAGGAAACTAAATGGATTGTCATAACCTACAGTTTCCAATAAAATATATCTATCTCTATTTAAACCATGATCATGAGCAAGTGTATAAATATACTCCTGAAAGATAAGTGAGTATAGGAAGTCATTTTTTCGAGATCGATCTAGTTCTAAATATCTTTGATATTCCTGTTCCCCCATTGTTTGAAGTCGATTTGATTAAAGCAAGGATACGGGATTTTTGGGTATTCAATAATACATAGTGCGATAGAGTAAAAACAAAGTAAGATAATAAGAAAAGAATGGGTACCTCGAAATCAGGGAAACTCTTCAACGGATTTTCTATCGTCTCTTTTTTTTTTACACCAAATTGATTTATGTTCATTAAAATATAAAAATAGAATTAGAAATCCTTTACTTTTTCAAGTCAATCGCTCTTGTGATTTTGGAAAAATTTATCAATATACTCTTTCTTCTACATATTCATCCTCCTCCTAGTGGAGAATAGATAATAGTTAGGATTCATTAAAAAAATCGAAAATATGCTCATGAAAAAGCCTTTACCTTTCCCACATTGGGTACTTACTAATATCTAATATATTTTTAACATACAATTAGATTGGATAATTATTCAAATTAAGAAAAGAAGCTCGTTGCTTTTTTATTTCCCTCTAATTCATTTTAATTGAAGCCTAAAGCTCTATCCATTTACTCAATCGACCCAATTTTGAATTCATTTGTTTATCTTCCGCCCCATAATTCAAACAAGGGTTTGGAACCCATTTTGGAAAATGAAACAGTATCAGAATTCCTCATTGATACGACATGCTGTTTTTTCCATTTATTCCTTTCAGGATCAGTCGTAGTCTTACAAACTATACCAATGGTATTGACGAATCTTTTTTTCATACAAATGTGTAAAAGACATTAGCCGCACTTAAAAGCCGAGTACTCTACCGTTGAGTTAGCAACCCTAAAAAAACGAGTTTATGTTGATACAATCGGAATAAAAAAAAAAAGAAATCAAATAAAAAATAAATAAAATAAAGAAATTGAGTCGCACGCTACACTCAAAACATTAAACTACCTAAAAAATGAACACGAAATGAAATAAAAAAAATTTCTAAGGGATTATGAACAACATAAAAGAAAAGAGCAGATCGAATGAAAATAGAAAGAAAATAAAAAATTCTAGACAACCTATTTATTTTTCAAAAAACTTTTTATATCTTTATATCATAGAACAAGAAAAAACATTTTCTTTTTTCTATAGATTAGAGATTATTCAATTCTATATAACAATACTTTTGATTTAAAGATTTTAAATAACACACTTTATCTTTATATATCTTTATATTTTTTTCTATACATCAAAAATGATTTTCTATCTCTCATAACAAATCAAACAATTTTATGATTTGAATGAAGAAAAACAACGATAAAAAAGTCGCACAAACAATATCGTTACTCAAACCGGATTATATTTAGGTGATACACTGTTGTCAATATAAATATGTTGAAAAGGGAAAATACACAACAAAGAACAGAATAGAATTGAATTTCAATAAAAAGAAAAAAAATCAATCAGTCTACATTAGAGAAAAAAAAAGAGGGGGATAGTGGAGAAAAATTCTATTAAAGCATATATGTATACAAATTATATTAACGACAACCTTCGTTTTTCATTTCATTAAGTAAATTCCCTTTCATTTTCATTTAATTAAGGCGAAATTTTGTTTCCGGAAAAATCCGCGCTGTCTTTTAAATATCTTGAACAGTTCCTGTAGGTTGAACATCTTTTTCAAAGAAACATAAAATAGCAGGAATATTAATATTGAAATAGATTTTCTTTTTTATCGGATCATAAAAACCCACTTTCTAAAGATCTCGCCCCTCCCCTCGGGATCGAACATCAATTGCAACGATTCGATAAATGGTTCATTTTGATAGAGCTAGATAAAAGGCCCCGGGAAACGTATAAGAAGTTTTCTTCTCGTACGGCTCGATAAAACCGATTTGAAGTTCTGTCTAAGTATAAAAGTATAGAATGAAAATCAAAAAAAGATTCTTAAAATCATCAAATCAATTGACTATTATTTCCATCTTTTTTATTCTTATTTTTGTTTGACAAAAAAGAAAACAAAATCATTCGAACTCCCTAACTCAAATTAGATAACTTTCAAATAGCTCCAAGACAACTCCTTAGGCCATTTTATTTATTAAGTGATCTCTAATTCCCTTTCTTTTTGTTTGGCTTCTTTAGAATCTATAGAATCTATTTTTATTCTTCAGTCTAATTGTTGATACAATTGAACAACGGTATTGACTTGTTCCAACATACTATACTTTATCTTTGCCATGAATCATTAGATTTAGACATTCCTTGCGGATCTTTAATCCTTTCAAAATGGTAGCAACATACCCCTTTTTGTTTTGTGATTTCTTTCTTTTCTATTTAAGAACCGGACTAATGCTAATGATTGATTCCCGCGTCATAGACTTTTTTTGATCAAAAGAATGTGCTCAATTCCTACAATTTTTCTTTCGTGTCGTGGATTTGAAACTTGTTCGAATTAGACTCTTTCAATTCTTAATTTTTCTATAGAATATAGAAAAGATACTTACGAAGTTTTTCTACCTTATTGATTGGCACTAACCGTAGATTCTTACCTTAGAGAAAAAATCAAAACTTTCTACGCGAGCCCCATCATGTACTATTTCTATTACAAATCAACAAGAAATGAAAGTTCTAGTCTAACAGAACAAATGATGTCGAGCCAAGAGCACCTTCATTTCGTTATACTATAAATTTAAAATAGGTTGGATAGACAAATCCACAGCCAATCATGTCCTTCAAGTCACACGTCGCTTTCTACCACATCGCTTCAAACGAAGTTTTATCATAATATTCCGTGAATTTTGAACCTTCTATTATGGAATCGTGAATAGTCATTGGTTGAACCGGTACATAGATAGTAATCTCAATTTTGAACTTCTCTTGGATACTTTCTGAAAATGAAACAAAAATTCATTTCAAATACCCTATTTTATTGTACGATCTATTGTATTGTATGATCTATTGCACGAATATTTTATTGATATTTATCAATATTATTTGATATACAATTCTAATATTCGTATTAAGAATAAAAAGAAATATCAATATTAGGAATAAAACTAAGACCGGGTTATCGTCATAAGAAAAAAAATTTTATACCTAGAAAAGTCATTAAAAAAAAAAACAAGAAACAAGAATTTCACTCTTAAATCAAAAATGCAATAATCAAAAAATTCAAGGTTGTTCAAAAAAACAAAAACAATTTTTATTTAATATTCTAGGTATGCTCTGGGACGGAAGGATTCGAACCTCCGAATAGCGGGACCAAAACCCGTTGCCTTACCACTTGGCTACGCCCCATTTAGGTTTTTATTCAATACTAATAAAAACTAATATTGATATTGATTTTTCGTCAATTTCCACCGAAATCGCTAGAAAATAGATTAAGTTTCTTATTCGGATTTTCATATGTGTAGATATAGAATTAAGATCCATTTATTGATCATAATATATAATTCAATTAAGATATTGTAGGAAAATAGGATTTATTCTATTCTTTTTTGTTGTTTTTTTTTTTTATTTGAAAATAAAAAGATTTTAGATTGGATAAGTTTAAAGACGGATTTTTTGTCTACCTTACTTTACTTTGAATCTTCTTTTTTTTTTTCGGAAATTTTGTTATCAAAAAAAATATTAAATATTCATAATTAATAACTCAGTCAAAATCAAATTATCTTTAAAAACAAAATATTTGTTATGCTTAATATTTTTAGTTTTATTTGTATCTGTTTTAATTCTGCCCTTTATTCAAGCAGCCTTTTCTTCACAAAATTGCCCGAAGCCTATGCTTTTTTGAATCCAATCATAGATTTTATGCCAGTAATCCCTGTATTCTTTTTTCTATTAGCCTTTGTTTGGCAAGCTGCTGTAAGTTTTCGATAAGATCTTTCAGATTGTTTTCGATTTATTCGAGAAAAAAAATTTTAGCAATTCAAATTCAAACATTGAAGTTATTGTATAGAGTCTAGGCGCAAGAAATCTGGATCACGCTATTTCCTGATTCTGATTTTTTTCCAGTCCATTGAACGAGAGGGCCGATTTTTTTATTGGAGTCTGCCGCAATATAGAATAGTAAATATGAAAACAAATTTTTTTGTAATGAAAAATTCGATTCTTACGCAAATTCAAAAATTTTTTTATTTATAAAAACTCTTTTCGCCGTGTAAAAAGTACTTCATTATGTGGTTTGAAAATCTTTTTTGTAATATAAAATAAAAGAAAATAGAGAATCTATTTCCTTTTATTAAAAAAAAAAAAATTGGAGATTTTTTAATGCTTACTCTCAAACTCTTTGTTTATACAGTAGTGATATTCTTTGTTTCGCTCTTCATCTTCGGATTTTTATCTAATGATCCGGGGCGTAATCCTGGACGTGAAGAATAACATAACAATAAGATTTTTTCTTACTTTTTTGTTTGATTTTTGCATGTTCTCGGAATTTCATCTTTTTTACATCTTTAATTTAACTATTAAATCAAAGTCAAAAGATTCGAGAAATTTGAAAGATAAAAAAATATCAAGCAATCAATGCAACCGGAAAGAGAGGGATTCGAACCCTCGGTACGAATAACTCGTACAACGGATTAGCAATCCGGCGCTTTAGTCCACTCAGCCACCTCTCCGAATTGAAAAAGGGGTAATTACTATTTTTATCCACTATTTCAGAAAAAGGAAGACTTGAAAAGGAAAATTCCTTTTCTCTTTTTTTTATCTCTCTTCATTATTTTGAAATTCCTTTATTTATTTATTTTTTATTTTTAGGAAATTCTACTCCTTTTTCTTTTATATGGTTAATGTACATAATTTAATATATGACATATAAATATATTAATTATTAATATATAACATATTGTATAGAATATAACAGATTAAATGTTTTCAATTTAAATTTGAAATATAGATATCGAAATGAAAATATAAAAGACAAAAATTTTCTAGTTATTCTATATCTATACTTTCTAGATGAAATATGCTAATTTCATCTAGAAAGTATAGAATTCTTTAAACGTACCTAAATAATATTCATTTAGATCTAAATGAATCCCTAAATAAAAATAAATAAATCCCTAAAAAAATCAAGATCTACTAAAAAATATCATTAAAATAAATTAGATAAATAAAGTAAAGTTAGGGGTTTAAAAAGATATCTCCGACTCAATATTCCAATCAACTAATCAATATTTTTTATATCTTCAATCAATTCGAAATTTCTAATTGAAAAATTCGATTTAGAAAAATAAAAATAGAAAAGCACAGACCTTTTTAATTTCGCCCGAAAAGTCCCTTTCTATTTCCACGAACCCACCGATACCTTTTTGTTCCAACCAATTGGGGTCAACAAAATTCTCTTTTTGATTCAAAAACAAAACGAGTTCTTATTGAAAGAAAAACAATTCTAAGTAGAACTATTTCCACGTGTATGATAGAGAATCAAATTCTATACGAATGATATAGAATTCAATTAACAATTAATGAGTCTTCCTTTTTCGAATCTCGTTGGGTTCCCTGAAGAGATACAATATATTAACACTGTAATTTTGATGATGATTCTTTTAGGATCCTATCCTCCATACTCTTCCTCGACAAAAGGGTTATTTATAGACAATAATCCCATTGTAGCGGGTATAGTTTAGTGGTAAAAGTGTGATTCGTTCTATTAATCCTAATAGTTAAGGGCTACTTCGGTTAATATTCCGATCAAAAACTTTATTTCGTAAAATTAAATAAAAGAATTTAATCTTTTTCCTCTCAATGAAAAATTCAAGGAAGAATATACATTCCCGTAATTTAGATCGAAGAATCAATTAGAAATTGAAAAAAAATTGGATTATGAGATTACGAAACATAATTTTTGAAAAATTGGATTCAGACTTCTAATTGAATAAGTATGAGTAAAGGATCTATGGATAAAGATAGAAAAGTCTATTTTTAATCGTAACTAAATCTTCAATTGTTTTTTTTTGATAGTCAAAATTGAAGCAAAATCAAATTCAAATTAAGTATTAATTGATGACTTTGGTTTACTATAGTCATCGAGATCTTATTTTAGATCGTTGGAAACAAAATCCTTTTCCTGAGGATTCTTTCAAATAGAAATAGAGAACGAAGTAACTAGAAAGATTATTAAAATAAAACCCCTCATTTCGAATTTAGAGGGAGCATCTAGAGGGATCATCTAGAAAGCACATTTTTTTAATCCATTAAAACCGAGAGGCTAATATAGATGTTATGGATCAAAATTTCCCTATTCCATAAAGGAGCCGAATGAAACTAAAGTTTCGTGTTCGGTTTTGAATTAGAGACGTAAAAGATGATGAATCAACGTC